CGGTAGTAAAAAGTCATAGCAAAACCTGTAGCTACTTGTACTAAAAAACAAGTAAGTGTGATCCCCCCTAAACAATAAAATATGTTGACATGAGGAGGAACATATTTACTAGTTATATCATCTGCAATCGCCTGAATCTCGAGACGTTCCTCAAACCAATCATATACTTTATTGAGATAGGTAACCCAAAACCAGAAAACTCCCCTCGGAGAACCGTATATGAGAATTTCATCTCGTACGGCTCAAGCAGAAACATACAAATGTTGATTTCAACAGATATGTAATAGAAAGTTCAAAACTTCTTAGCTTAGCCGCTTGATTTACTCCGACCCAAAGATACGAAGTAAGTAAAAAAAATTTGAAATCTATTCTTTGTATTTTTTGTATGATAAGGCCTAAAAATATCAAGTTGGCTCATCCGTCTTTTTTGATGTTGATTATTACAGGCCTCTTGAATCTTCTCTTTCCTATTTATTTTTAATTTGATTTCTTGTTTTTTTTTGTAATGTGTATTGACTCTTATTTAACTATATTATTTATCTTTTTTAACTATTATATATATTTGGTATAGGAATTCACTTGTTGAGATCCCATGAATCAATTGAAACTCCAGATTCATACTAGAACCACGATGATTTAATAAAGCCAAGCCTCAAGCCAAGCTAAACTCAAGGGTTCTCTGAGTAAGAACACTTTCATAATCACTTATTCAATGAATGTATGTTATGACTCAACAAAATCTAGATCTAGAAAAGGAGTTGTCCTTCGGTAAAAAAAAGTAAGTCTGAAAGAAGAAAAATCGTTTGATTTAGGAAATATTTATTTGAAATTTTTGGAGTCCGGTTTCGAGGTCCGAATATTAGTTATGAATCATAGTTTTCGTATTTCTTTTCTTGATCTATTCTATATTACATGGATTTCGTGTTCCAGATACTAGAATAATTATCCGACGAAATAGACTCATCTTGATAGAGATGACAGAACTATTCTCTGTATTATTAATAGGATCAATTATAACAAGTCACACACTCATATTCCGGAGATACCGAAACAAATAAATTTCACGGTCGAACTACCAGAATGGTCTAGAAATCAAAGTTTTAAGTTTAAGTAAAGTAATTTTTTTTTTTAACTAATACTTCATAGTTCTTATTAAAGTTAACTCATTGTAATTCCATCCAGTAAAATGGAAGAATTATAAATTTCCAAAATAATAGATAGAAATACCGCAAATAGGGCCATAGCGACCCCCATTAGTGGTGTAGTCCCCCAGCCCGGAGCTACTTTACCATATTCCGAATTCAGTGGTTTCAATAAATTCCCTACGGTAGTTCGTCTTGGCCCAGATCTAGAACTATCCTCAACGGTTTGTGTAGCCATAAATCCTATTTATTTAATCATTGGTTGAGATCTGTTGACTTTGTATACCATTTCGTTGTAGTTGTAAATAAACGATCTTATTATAGATCCATTGTATTGTGATCTTGAGTCTAAAAATGGAAATAGCAACCCTAATCGCCATCTTTATATCTGGTTTACTTGTAAGCTTTACTGGGTACGCCTTATATACCGCTTTTGGGCAACCCTCTCAACAACTAAGAGATCCATTCGAAGAACACGGGGACTAGTTGAAGTAATGAGTCTCCCATATAGGGTAGGGAGACTCATTACTTCAACTGAAATAATGAAAAATTATTTTACTTTTTTAGTTGGAACCTTAGGCGGTTCTCGAAAAAAGATAGCGAAAAAAATTATCCCTAAAGTAGAGACTAAAAGGAATGTATAAACCAATGCTTCCATAGATTCGATCGTGGTTTACAATTATAGCTTCCACACCTATTCATTTGGCATCATTTACCATATAGTATAAAATATAAATATAAAGAAAAGGAAAAGAAAAGATAATGATTCAAGTCAAGATTTCTTAAGTACTCTAACCCTATGTCAAATAAAAAAAAAGAGGCGAAAGATACCAGAGCAATCTTGTATCAGACTACTTGTCTCCTCGTAGTTGGATCTCCTATTTTTTGGAATGCTCCAAATTCCACTTGAGCATCCAAATCTGGATCAATACCAGCAAAAACATCTCTGAACAAGGTTCTAGCGCCATGCCAAATGTGTCCGAAAAAGAAGAGCAAAGCAAACGTAGCATGACCAAAAGTGAACCAACCCCTTGGACTGCTACGAAAAACGCCATCAGATTTCAAAGTAGCCCGATCTAATTCAAAAATTTCACCTAATTGGGCACGTCTAGCATATTTTTTAACAGTCACAGGATCACTATAACTGACTCCATTGAGTTCGCCACCATAGAACTCAACAGTTACACCTACTTGTTCAACACTATACTTTGATTCTGCTCTCCTAAAAGGAACATCGGCTCTCACAATTCCGTCTCCATCCACCAAAACCACCGGAAATGTTTCAAAAAAAGTAGGCATACGACGTACAAAAAGCTCGCGCCCTTCTTTATCTCTAAAGACAGGGTGCCCTAACCATCCAACAGCTATTCCATCCCCGTTATCCATGGACCCTGCTCTAAATAATCCCCCTTTTGCCGGATTATTACCAATGTAATCATAAAAAGCTAATTTTTCGGGAATTTTAGACCAAGCTTCCGATAAACTTAGATTTTCGTCTAGTCCGGCGCTAACTCTTCGGTATATTTCTTGCTGAAAGTATCCTTGATCCCACTGATAACGAGTGGGACCAAATAATTCGATTGGAGTTGTTGCTGAACCATACCACATAGTTCCAGCAACAACGAAAGCTGCAAAAAAAACAGCAGCGATACTACTGGAAAGTACAGTTTCAATATTGCCCATACGCAATCCTTTGTATAGACGTTGAGGCGGACGGACACTAAGATGGAATAAACCCGCTAATATGCCCAATGTACCCGCTGCAATATGATGAGAGGCAATTCCTCCGGGAACAAAAGGATCAAAGCCTTCCGCGCCCCATGCAGGACTTACAGGTTGTACTTTTCCGGTTAGTCCATAAGGATCGGACACCCATATTCCAGGACCATACAAACCTGTTACATGAAATGCGCCAAAACCAAAGCAAGCCAATCCTGAGAGAAATAAATGAATTCCAAAGATCTTAGGCAAATCCAAAGAGGGTTTGCCCGTACGTTCATCGCAGAATATTTCTAGGTCCCAATACACCCAATGCCAGATAGCTGCCAAGAAGCACAAACCAGAAAACACAATATGTGCCCCTGCCACACCTTCATAACTCCAAATACCTGGATTCGTTATAGTTCCCCCTGAAATACTCCAACCACCCCACGAATTGGTTATTCCTAAACGAGTCATGAAGGGTATAACGAACATACCTTGTCTCCACATTGGATCGAGGGCGGGGTCAGAGGGATCAAAAACCGCTAATTCGTATAAAGCCATCGAACCGGCCCAACCAGCAACTAGGGCTGTATGCATTATATGGACCGAAAGTAATCGACCAGGATCATTCAATACGACAGTATGAACACGATACCAAGGCAAACCCATGGAAATACCCCTTTATCAAAAAAAACTAGACACTATGTCACTTTATTTTATCGCATTGGAATTGGAAAAGACTATACTATGTACCTAACTTTTCAGTAGATTCTGTATGAGAAAAGGTTAATATTTATTCCGTTTCATTGAAAATAAGGTAAAAATTCTGTTCGTAAGAACAAAGAGAAGCGGATCTATTCTATACCCGATAAGTACCAATACGCAATGGGAGGATTACTCCTACTTTCGGGAAACAAATACATAGATACTTGTTTATCATTCCAACGATTGATACGTTAGTTAAATTTTCTCTTTATTCATTCTGTCTTACTCTATAAACCTTTCAATCTATGTATAAAATACAATAAAAATAAAGAGAAAAAGAGATAAAGATGATAAAGCCGTTGTTACGTTTCCATATTAACGTGAAGTATAGTACTCAATTTTGTCTTTAAATTAATGCCCGTTGGTGTTCCAAAAGTACCTTTTCGGAATCCCGGAGAGGAAGATGCAACTTGGGTTGAGTTATAGTGCGACTTGTCAGACATATTGAGTCATATGGAATTTACCCGTTTTCTCCCCCGATCGAGATATCCTCTGTTTCGCCCAAGAAATATTGTATTGAGGGAAGCATCAATCATTCGGAGCGTGAAGTGTAATTAGATCAATTTATTTATATTTGCATTTTGGGATCCATATTATCAATTAGGAGGATTTATGGTTCACTTGGAAAAATAAAAATAAAGTATTCAGGCTCTGTTCAGAAAATACCAAATTGGTAATATAATATATGTATGATTATTACTTGTATTATAAAGTGTATTATAAAGGAAGGATTCTTATCCTTACTATATTACTATAAGTAAGATGAGTTACTATAAGAGTGATTTCAAACGTCCAACCAATAACCAACAGAATAGCATGATGAATACATCAAATAGTTGAGTTGGGAAAAGACATGAAACGAATTAAAAAAAAAAGAAGTGGTACTGAGATTATTTGCCCTATATGTGCAAATAAAATTCGGACAGATCTTTTCCCGGAGTAGAACATGAACCTAAAAGAATTGCAAGGGCCCATTCAGGAACAAGAAAATTGCATCGTGATTTGAATATCGATGAAATAATACATCAATGAGAGAGATTAGTTCAATTTCAATAAGTTCAATAAATTCTTTTTTTATAGGTAAGGAAACGAGAACACATCTCATGTTTTTTTTTTGAAAAATGGAAGAAAAACGTTTTTTAGAAAAACCTATTAAGTTAAAGAAAAAAGAAATAGAACAAGAATCGACACATTGATTCTTTTTTCTCCGTTTCATTTTTATTTTGAACCGTATGCATCCAAAGGTGCGTGTACGGCTCCTAAAGGACTAAAGGATAGGATTTTGTCCTAATCAACCGACTTTATCGAGAAAGATTACTTTTTTTAGGACAAGAGGTCCAGGGGGAGATCTCGAATACTATTGTTGGTCTCATGGTATATCTCAGTATAGAAGATCCGACTAGGGATCTTTATTTATTTATAAACTCTCCCGGCGGGTCGGTAATACCAGGAATAGGTATTTTTGATACTATGCAATTTGTGACGCCCGACGTGCATACAATATGCATGGGAATAGCCGCTTCGATGGCATCTTTCATCCTGGTCGGAGGAGAAATTACCAAACGTCTAGCATTCCCTCACGCTTGGCGCCAATGAGTTTTGATTTGAAAAAAAAAGAAACACTATGCCTTCGCCATATTGAATATGAATAATAAGTAATAATAGCATGGCACTTCGAGTTCGATCTAAACAAACCATTATTTTATTTTATTGTTTTTTCATAACATGAGATTTTGTATCGAGATAGTAGTATGAAACAAAGAGTATTTCCGATTTGTTGATTTTATGTGTCGGGAGTACATTTCAGCGTCACAAACTTTTTTTCTTCCACACCAGAAGTCTCTTTTTGATATTCATCTTATGAAAGAATACGAAAAAAAATAAATTTTCCTTATTTGATCGTATCAAACTTTGGGATTGCTAAATCATAGATAAGATATCTATATAAAGCAACAGAACCATCATAGTATTTTTTACTCCTACGAAAGGAAGGGTGGTAAATGGATAACTCAACGATCTGAATCAGATAAATTCGATTTCTTCGATAGAATAGAAGAATAAAGTAAATTCCGTTGCGGAGCCGTATGCAACATAGAAATGCCCGTACGGTTGTTCAATTCCATTTTCTTCTTTTTATTTTTTTATCCTTTAATTTAGCCCAATCACGCGAGATAGAAGAACCTGTTATATCAATAACATTAGGTTAGGATTATGATTCATCAACCTGCTAGTTCTTTTTATGACGGAAGATCAGGGGAGTTTTTCAAGGAAACGAGACAGATAGTGAAACTTCGCGAAAACGTCACAAAGGTTTATGTACAAAGAACAGGTATGCCTCTTTGGGTTGTAGCCCAAGACATGGAAAGAGATATTTTTATGTCAGCAACAGAAGCCCAAGCTCACGGCATTGTTGATTCTGTAGGGGCGGATACTGAGGATTTCGAGGATTATTTATTGTAAATCTATTTCAAACCATAATTGAATTTTCTGTGATTTTATATTGAATAGAAAAAATTGATAATCATTAATTATCAGATGAATTCTCAGGTTAAGATCGATCTAAACCAACCCATTCCATTCTAATTTCTAATTATATATACAACGTATATATAATTATACGACATGCCAACTATTAAACAACTTATTAGAAATGCAAGACAGCCAATAAGAAATGTTACGAAATCTCCCGCTCTTAGAGAATGTCCTCAGCGTCGAGGAACATGTACTAGGGTGTATGTGCGACTCGTTCAGATCATGAGTTCGAACAAATACAAATACAAATGAGAAAATTTTTCCAGTATTACTGAACGGCACCAATGAATAGAGTAAATGGAAAAGATTTTTCATATATCTATATTGTGTATTGTGTATGGAATTTATGGTTTCCATTGGTGTAAATCCAATCACCTAAATTTGAGATGAAAAGCAATTCCCCATAGGTAGTAAATAGTTATCCATTAAGCGGAGGAAATGGTATCATAAGAAGCAAAAAGATTATGCTCCCATTGTTAAAAGAACGGACTAAGAGGGTCAGCTACCTAGCTAACTTTCCTAATTAAATGCCGTTACTGTATAGATAACTCTTATTGTGAAAAGAGCTATTACTCTATAATTGATAATTGATGGGTAGAGCCAAAGAGTGTGAACTATACAAGTTCACAATACCATTTGATTAAATGAAAGAAGAAGCTCCGGTGTATAGAGAGGACCTCGCCGTTTAAGAAATAACCATAGAAACGAAGGAACCCACTTTTTTAGTATCATTAGAATTTTTTATTTTCAGGTGAAATGCCTGAAAGGAATAAAAAATGGTGGTAAGGAAGGTTATAGTAGCAAAAGCCATTCGAATTCATATTTTATATATCGGAATAATCCGTTTTGTTATTCATCGACCAAGAGGATAAAAGGATGGCTGAAAGAATAGAAATCAATTAGTTATTCATTAAGGTTTAATTTGATTCAATGACAAGAGTTAGACGTCGAACAAAAACTCGTTTTTTTGCGTCAACCTTTAGAGGGGCTCATTCGAGACTTATTCGAACGATTACTCAACAAAAAATTAGAGCTTTGGCTTCCTCTCATCGAGATAGAGGTAGGCAAAAGAGGGATTTTCGTCGTTTGTGGATCACTCGGATAAATGCAATAACTCGTGAAAAGTTGGTATTGTATAGTTATAGTATATTAATACATAATCTGTACAAGAAGCAATTGCTTCTTAATCGTAAAATACCTGCACAAATAGCTATATCAAATAAGAATTGTCTTTACATGATTTCCAACAAGATCATCAAATCAAATTCAAATAAAGTAGATTATAAAGTCATGTACAGTAAAGGAATGATTGAAACGAAACAGAATTCCCCGGAGTGACTTCTCCGGGAAGATAGAATAAAAATCACTTAAAAAATAAAAAAAAAATAAGTAATAGGAATGAACGAACATGTTTAAAAAAAATGGGAATTTTTTTCTTTTAACACCGGAACCCACTCTTCTAGATTCTAGGCCTTTTCGAACAAAAAACACATCTGAGCTTGAGTTACAATTGGAGTTTGGAGTCAATTGAGGAGTATGTCTATTTTTTTTTTCTAGGACGAGTAATTCGAGTTCGGGGGATCGACTCCGATTTTTTATTCTTAAATAGTCTCTCATTATTAAGAAAGGGTAACAAAGATAAAATACGGGCTTGCTTTATAGCAATAGTAATTAATCGTTGTTGTTTCAAAGTCAATCTATTCACCCGTCTAGATAATATTTTCCCTTGTTCACTAATAAATCGACTAATTAAACTCATGTTTCTATAATCGATTCGATCCCCCGATCTAATTGGGGGCAAACGCCTACGAAAAGATCGTTTGGATTTGCGAAAAGATTGCTTGGATTTACGAAAAGATTGTTTGGATTTATCCATGGTTTATTCCTTATCTCTAAAATTCTATTTCTTTATTTTATTTACTTCAGATCCTACCAAAATAGGCTTTGATTTGTATGCATAATGTATACACATTATTCATATTCTATATTAAAAATTAAAATTAAATATATGTTAAGCTCTTTTTCTTCTTTGACTTGAAAAGAACACATGTGTTCCGTTCAATCTATTTCTTGATTTCCCCATGAATCGTATGCTTGTGACAATAGCGACAAAATTTTCTCAATTCTAATCGACCAGACGTATTGTGTCGATTCTTTTGAGTAATATATCTAGAAATACCCGGCGATTCCTTATTGACATCATTTCGGGCACAACCGGTACATTCTAAAATAACTATAACTCTTACATCCTTACCCTTAGCCATAAACCCCCTTTGAATTTTGTATCGGCTTAACTCTTACATTTTCGATCCGAGCTGAAGAAGAAGAAAACAAAAATAAATTAAATAGAAGTTACTAACTAGAAATAGAATTTTCTAAAAATTTCGTTGCAATTATCATTAAATTCTTATTTATTCAAATTTAAAAATTAATATTAATGTAATTGTAATTAAGTACAAATTTTCATTTTATATTTTATAGAGTAATAAAATAATAATTTTATTTTATGAAGTAATAATTAAGTAATACAATTTCTTTCTAACTATCAATTGTTCCTATCCTAAATCCACTAAATTATTATTCTTATTTAATTTAAGTATCTTCTTTCTCGCGGAACCCTCCCTAGACTGGATCCACATTTAAATTTTAGGTCTCCCAAATTCGATCTTCGATCTATCACATTTTTGTTGAGGTTGCATACACTTTTTTCTTTTCTCCCTACCCTAAGAAATGAAATAACTGAAAAAGGAGGGAGGAAATTCGAAATTTGAGTCATGTAGAATTGTATCTCTAATTTTATTCATTTCTTCACATAATCAATAACTAGAATCAAAAAAATGGGAATGACAAGGCATCCGGGAATAAACGATTAATCTCTATCAATAGGCCTGCTAAAGACCCAAACCATAGAGTACTTAGCACAGGTGCTACGGAGAGATATGTTTTTATATCTCGCATTGAAAATCCTCCTTTCCTATGGATTGTAATACATATGTGTATATGGTCAGATGTTGTAGTTCAAGATCATTTGTATTTATTTTACACAGAATTCCGAACTAAATGCTAAAATAGATATGTACAATTAATCAATAGATGAGATTTTCATTTAATCCCCTGTTCCTGAACATTACTGATAAAACTTTTTTATACGTTAGGTTTCAGATGTATATAATTCTTATATTTATGATATGTATAAGATTTTCTTATATGAAACCAAAAGGAAGAGAAGAAATGATAAGAAAATTGTATATAGATGGAGGAAAAAATGAAGATATGGAAAACAAGACAGGTATTTTGTAGAATGAGACTGCCCGACAATTGAAAAAAGGGATGTAGCGCAGCTTGGTAGCGCGTTTGTTTTGGGTACAAAATGTCACGGGTTCAAATCCTGTCATCCCTACCTATTACTTCTTCTACGGACAGTAACGAGGATTAATTGAGAACGATTCAAATTGTACATAATTTTCCGTTTTTTATACTATATGTATGCAAGATGCATTGGGGTAGATTTCTTTACAGTACAGTTGTATCCCCCGTCATAAACATAAGAAAGCGCTCTTAGTTCAGTTCGGTAGAACGCGGGTCTCCAAAACCCGATGTCGTGGGTTCAAATCCTACAGAGCGTGAGTCAGTTTATTTGATGTCGAATCACAATAAAATATTTGAACAAAAAAAAAACAAAAAAGTTTAATTGCAACTTGCATTGGACCTCCTGCGGGAAGGAGGTCAATAAAAAAGAAATAAATATTACTCAATCAAAGATCTAACTGATCACCGCGTCTGTATTGTAAATATGCGGTTACGAATAATCCTGCTAAAGTAATAGGAATTAGACCTAAGACGATTCCAAATAGAAA